TTTGCAACTGCGCCGGCAAATAATAGGAAGGCGCATAAGGTAACAAATAAAAAATTAACCTCATTATTATAAACCAAGTTATTAAATATCTCAAACAAATCCCGAAATTCAAAACTACCCGTTATCCAATAAAAACCCAAAATTCCTAATAATAAACCGAAATCCCCGACACGATTAGTTACAAACGCTTTTTGACAAGCATTCGCCGCACTAGGTCGTGTGAACCAAAAACCTATTAATAGATAAGAACACATTCCAACCAATTCCCAAAAAATATAAATTTGTATCAAATTAGAACTAGTAACTAATCCCAACATTGAAGTATTGGAAAAACTCATATAAGCAAAAAATCTCAAATATCCCTGATCATGAGACATATAATTATCACTATAAATAAGAACCATCATTCCAACAGTAGTGATTAATATTGACATAATAGAAGTAAGTGGATCAACCAAGCAGCCAAATTCTAAATAAAAATCATTATTGATGGTCCAAGACCATACATATTGATAGACGGAATTGTGATTTATTTCCTGAATAGAAAAATGGGCTGAAAAAATCATAACTATACTTAACAATAAAACACTCGGAAAAGCCCACATACGGCGAAGATTTTTTGTTGCCGTTGGAAAAAGTAGAAGTCCTGCTCCAATTAACATTGGAACTGGAAGTGGAATGAAAGGTATAATCCATGAATATTGATATGTATATTCCATAAAAAAAAAATAAAATATTTTTCTTAATTAATTGTTTCTGATTCACCGGTTCTTATTTGTTTTCTGTTGAAAGGGGTCAGTTAATAAAAAAAAATTAAGATATATAAAATAAAACTTAAATAAAATTTGCATTCTAATTATAATTATTACGTATTACAATAATTTATTTATATCTTTTATATCTATAGAGCGAGGATAGATAATTACACCAAAAACAGTGTTTGGTATGAATCATAAAGCGCATAACTTGACCCATAAAAACTATTTATTGTAATTGTAATTCGGTTATTCAGAATCATTAAACAATTTGTTTTGTAACTGATTGATTGTCTTCCATTACAATAAAAGCTATTTGTAGGAAATGCTATGATATCCAACACTTTATTTTATGTAAAATAAAAAAAAGGGCAAATAAAATGCCTTTTATAATATAATAAAAAAATTATAGATTTTGTATCCTTTAACAGATTAACTACTAGTCCCACTCGAATTTGAGAATTAAAGTTGGGTGTACTCTTTCTTCGAGTTTGACCAATTAAATTAATTAATATAATAGAAAATTATTAAAGTTTTTTAATTAAGCGATAGAGGGGTTGGGTTATTAACCTTTTGATGTATTTTATTACATGTATAAATGTAACACGACGAAAATAGAAAGAAAACTAAACGCACAATCTTTTCTTTTTTGTTTGTATTGTATTTTATCAACTTCAATCAATTCTATTTGGCATAGGGGATTGTTGTTAGTAATATTTTATGCGATTTTTACACACCCCCCTTTTTTATGAAGGGAGTATGATTTAGAGAATAAATAGATAGAGAACAGTAAAGAAAAATTTATTTTGAACAATAGATGTCTTTCACATCCAACCGAAGAACCTATTATAATATAATTTTTTAATGGCAGTTCCAAAAAAACGCACCTCTATTTCAAAAAAACGGATTCGTAAAAATATTTGGAAAAGGAAGGGATATCGGGCAGCATTGAAAGCTTTTTCATTAGCGAAATCTCTTTCTACCGGGAGTTCTAAAAGTTTTTTTTGTGTAACAAATAAATAATAGTAATCAAACAATACAATAAAAAATCTTAATCGGTCTAATTAGAAAAGTAATCTAATTTTGTTTCTAATTTTTTTATAATATTTATAAGTTATAAGAATTTTAATTAACATCATAATAGTAAAATAATTTATATTTATATAATTTATATATAATAAAAAATAATATATATAAAAAAAATTATTTTATTATTTTATATTTATATAAATTATTTTATATTTATATAATAAATATAAATCATAAATAAAAATAATTAGTTTCATAATGTTTTAATTTAGAAGGCGTCTTTTTTCTTTCATTTCTGATATAGATAAGAATTCTGTTGTCTACTTAATTCGAAAAATTAATGGTACTTTTTTGTTTTAAAAAAGGATAAATACAAGCACAAGGGTTCACCTTTCGTTTTAGTATATTTTATAATTTTCAGGATGGGGATTCTCACTTTCCCCATCGACTTGAATCAATAATAAAAATAAATTTATTTTTTATTATATATTATAATTATATATTAAAAATATTATAATTATATATTAAAAGATATTATAATTATATATTATTATATATTAAAAGAAGGGTTCGTTGAAACTAATTGATTTAGTTTTAAATATGTTTTATAATCTTCTAAATCATTATTTTTCTAAATTATTATCACTATATAAACTCTTTAACCCAATTTAATTAAAAAAATCCCCTTTTACATTTTTAGCTAGTTATATGACTAA